ATATAAAAAAAAGTCGAATAAAAGAAAAGAATTTTAATAGAATTAATTAATCCAATAATCCAATTAAAGCTATAAATTATATACCATAAAAAAGCTATAGCTCCTGAACCATTTAACTTTCTTGACATAGATAAAAATCTAACAAGGATATGGAAATAAATTGCGTCCATGCGTCCAATAGGATTTGAACCTATACCAAAGGTTTAGAAGACCTCTGTCCTATCCATTAGACAATGGACGCCTTTCATTCCAATTTTTTTGCTCATTTTTACTTTGAATAAAAATTATTCGAGATAATTTTTAGAATTGCCTATTTAATTCAATGATGTATTAATTCTTCAAAATTTATTCTATTTTCGTTTTAATTTTTAATAATAAATTTAATAATAAAATAGAATAAATATAAGAATAGAAAAGAATAATAAAAAAATATAGGATCTTACTTTTTTTATATTGAATTTTAATGGAATTTTATTACAAATAATAAGAAAATTCTTCTTATTTTGCTTTATTCTATCTGTTTTTATTCTATTCGAGTCAAATGGATCCTATCTCGACTCCATTTAGAGAGTCTATAATACTATATAGAGCGGGTAGCGGGAATCGAACCCGCATCGTTAGCTTGGAAGGCTAGGGGTTATAGTCGACGTTGATTCATCTTAACGTCTCTAATTCAAAACCGAACATGAAACTTTGGTTTCATTCGGCTCCTTTATAGACTATCGAGAAATTCTCGGATATAAGACGTGAACAAAAAAAAAATAAAAAATAATCAAATTGTTATTAATAACAATTTAAGAGAAAATACAAAGGATATTGAACTTCTTTAACTTGGACCCATAATATCTATGTCAGCTTTCTCTCTTACTGCATTCAAAAGAATGTGCTTTTTAGATGATCCCTCTAGAAGAGGGGAATTTTAACAATTTTTCTAGTTACTTCGTTCTCTATTTCTATTTGAAAGAATCCTTAGGAAAAGTCTTTTGTTTCCGCCGGGCTAATAATACTAAAAAAAAATGGATGTCTTTAGTAAACCAAAGTCACCTTTTAATAGCTATTTCGCTTCAATCTTTTCTCGACAAAAAAAAAAATCGAAGATTCAGTTACGATTAGAAAGAAACTTTTCTATGTTTATCCATGGATCCTTTACTCATACTCATTCAATTGAATATATTCATCCAATTAAAAAATTATGTTTCGTAATTTCATAATCCAATTTATGTTTATGAAGTTATAGTTGATTCTTGGATACAAATCACGAGAATGTATATTCTTCTTCGAATCTTTTATTGAAAGGGGAAGGATTAAATCCTTTTAAGAAATAAAGTTTTTGATCGGAATATGAATCCAACCCAGGGACCCCTTAACTATTAAGGGGATTACTAGAACGAATCACACTTTTACCACTAAACTATACCCGCTATGATGCCATTATCTTCTAGAAAGGGTATTTTGTCGAGCAAAGTAATTGGTCGTAATCAATATAGGATTAAAAACGAATAATGAAAATGAGAGCATTGATATATTTTTTTGTCAGTACACATAATGAGCTTAGGAAAAGAAGACTCATTAAAATAACTCAAAAAACGAAAAAGTGCTTTCTTTTTCGAGAGGGGTTTTTGTTGACCGATGCTACTGGCCAAAACTACTGAATTTATAACATAAGAATGTATTGTTCAAGAAACCACAGTCCTTTTAGCTTTTTTTGTGTCCAGTAAAAAGTAAAATAATAAATAAAAAAAAAAGAAAATGAGAAACGAGACTATGATTCTATATCTTGGAAATAGTCCTCTTTCTGATTTTTATTTCTTCTTTCAATAACAAAAAAGGCCTGACTAGGTACCGACCGGGGTCAGGCCGTCGAAATCAGAGGCGGGATTTCATACGAAAAGCTTTTTATTGTTCTTTTTTTTTTTTATTATTAGTATATATTGTATTTTTATTGTATTTTTTTGTCTAGTCTATATACAAAAAAAAATAGAGTCTATATAATATATCTAGCTAGATAGATTGTATAGTGAGTCTGTATTGATTGGAATATTGGGTTGGAGATATCTTTTTTGAGCACTTACTTTATCTAACTTTTATCTAAATGGAATTGCCGATAAAAGTTAGATATTTGATAAAACTTTATTACATATTTTTATATCTATAATAACCTTTTTTATAGTTAATATTAATTATTGAATTTTCGTTTAGTAATTAGTTTTATTAATTCTTTATTAATTCGATACTTTAATTAATTCAATTAATTGTAATTCGGAGAGATGGCTGAGTGGACTAAAGCGTCGGATTGCTAATTCGTTGTACGAGTTCTTCGTACCGAGGGTTCGAATCCCTCTCTTTCCGTTTCTGTTACGTTGATAACTTGGTCTTGATATTTTCATTCTCTTTCGAATCTTTCGAATTTGTCAAACCCTCTTGGTTTTTGTTTTTATTTTTTCATATATATATTATAGTCTTATTAAGTATTATAGTTTTTCTTTTCATTTTTAGAGTTAAGGGTGTGAAATAGATAAAATCCTAAGAACATTTCAAAATCAAGCAAAAAAAAACAATTTTTTTATTCTTCGCGTCCGGGATTTCGTCCTGGATCATTAGATAGGAATCCGAAGATGAAGAGCGAAACAAAGAATATCACTACCGTGTAAACAAAAAGTTTGAGAGTAAGCATTACACAATCTCCAAGATTCTTTTTTTTTTGTTTGGGAAAAAGAGAATAGATTCTCTATTTTTAGAACACATATTCTATTTTGACACCAAGAAATCAAGTGCTTTATAGAAATAGAAAAAAGATTCCATTTCAGAAATTCATTTGTAAAATTGGTCGAGTCCTTCATTATCAAAAATTTTATTTCATACCGACAATTAGATATTATGGGGGACTCTAAGTAGAATATTCTAGTATATATGATAAAGTATTCTAATAATATATAAACTAATAGAATAAGGTCTTTCAATGGAAAAAAGTGCAGAATGAGGAAATCTGTGGATTCAGATTTATCGTGGCTATACAGGAATCTCGATCATTGACTTGAGGATTCATACTGTACGACTTATCTGATCTTATCAATTGTTAGAATTTTTTTTCGTGAATAAATCATGAATTTTGGAAGGTTAGAACAGTATTTAAGATCTTATCGAAAACTGACAGCAGCTTGCCAAACAAAGGCTAAGAGAAGAAAGAGCACAGGGATGACTGGCATAACATCTACGATTGGCTTCAAAAAAGCGTAGGCCTCAGGCAATTTAGCGAAGAGAAAACTGCTTGAATAAAGGATAGAATTAAAACAGATCCAGATCAAACTAAAGATATTAAGCATAATAAAAATTTTATTCTTAAAAATAGAAAGATAATTGTATATTTTTTTTTTGATTGAGTTTTTAATTTATTATTCATTTTAAAATGAATAATAAATTAAACAATTTTAAGTAAGGTAGACCAATCAAAAAACCTTCATTCAATTCTCAACTAAAAAAAAAGTAAAGAATAGAAGAAATTGTACTTTACATCCAATATCTTAATTGAATTATATATTATGATCAATAAATTCAGTTTAATTCTATGTCTACATGTATCAAAATCTTATGAACAATCTAGTTCAGAGATCTTTTGACTGGAATTGACGAACAACCAATACTAATATTAGTGTTTATTAGTAACGAATAGAAATAGAATATGGGGCGTGGCCAAGTGGTAAGGCAACGGGTTTTGGTCCCGCTATTCGGAGGTTCGAATCCTTCCGTCCCAGAGCATACCCATTATATTATTTCTACGAGAATAGGTATTCTCGGTATATAGAATCTTTATTTTCAGTATATGAGAATAAAAAAGGATTGTCTTTTTGAACAACTTTCTATTTAATTTAAGATTCTAATCAATTTTCTCTTTAAGATTCTAATAGGTGTGATTCTTCTTCATTTTTGAATTATTTAAAGTGATTCTTCTTTGAATCATATTTTGCATAAATTGGATTGAGTTCAAATCAAATAGACATTGATGCAATTGAATCTATTTTTGATCCGAGAAAGATGAGAACATAGATAAAAATCTTTTTGAAGTCAAAAAAAAGCCGGATGCGCTTTTCATCCCATGCCCATCTCCTTGATAATTCATATTTCTGTTCGTTTTTTATAAAAAAAAGCTTACGCCCACATCTATTTGTGTTTTCAATCATGCACTTTAAATCGAAATCTGAAAGTGCCCACGATTCCCGATCCATTAAATGATAATGATGCAGTCGAATTATAAACTCTTTTTGGATTTCTGAATTGAATTATAATACTAAGAGTACTAATTGAACTCAATCAAGGCGATTAAGCAAGAGGATTAAGTTGATTAATTTACTAGGGTAGGTTAAAAAATAGGAAGAATGGCTTAATCTGGACTTATTTTGCTTTGTTTTGTACCTATACAAGAGAGTCTAGCATCCAGTAAAATAGTATGCTTTTTCTTTGCCTTATTCTTTGATTTAGAACCCCCTATCCCCATATACTTACTCGGAGAAGTAGATAGCGATCAATCGGAAATGGAAAAGCTCCATTTCAATCCTCTTATCTCTTTTAATCTAATTACTAATATAATTACATATGTAAACAAAAAAGAATGCATATCATATAGATTATAGATATAGAAGTCAAAAATATGGATTACTCAAAAAAAATGGATATAGATAGTATCACCTTAACCAACAACTATTCATGATTCCATAAGGGAATTAATTACATATTAAAATGAATTAAAACTAAAGGAGGAATATGCTCAAACTTCGTTTGAGACGGTGTGGTCGAAAGCAACGAACTATTTATCGAATCGTTGCAATTGATGTTCGATCGCGAAGAGAAGGAAAACCTCTTCGGAAGGTTGGTTTTTATGATCCAATAAATAATCAGACCTATTTAAATTTTCCTGACATTCGATATTTCCTTGAAAAGGGTGCTCAACCTACAGAAACTGTTCAGGACATTTCAAAGAAATCGGGGTTTTTACAAAATTCTGACTTAATCAAAATCAAAGCAAATTCAATCAATGCAATACACAAAAAGGGGGTTGGATGATTTATATATAACTTGGTCTACCCTTGTTTAATTTAACACAAGTCCAACAAACACAAGTCTTAGGCTTGTGTTTGTTAATTATATATCTTAATTCTCTAATCTTATCTATATTTTATTATTATTTAAATTTTATTTAAATAATTTTCTTTATTTTATTAATTATTAAGAATTTTTAATTTTTTTTGCTTTCTTCATTGTATTCTGTTCAAGTGTATTCTTTTTCAACATTCACACTCATATTGACAACAGGGTATCAAACAAATATAATTCATTGTGTGTGGGTAAATCGAGCTTGCTCCCTTATATAGGTATAGGTTTTTGTACTTTATTTAATAGATAACATACGTGACAAGAAATGCCCTATCAATTTAGATTTTATACATATTGTTATTTAAGAATTTCGTGTATTTACATCTGAGCCATTCATTTTTATGTTCATAATTAATTCTAAATTTTTATATTTCATTTTCTTGCTAGTTTAATATTTGGATTGTGCGATGCAATTCAATTTCTTTTTTTATTTTATTGGGATTCCGATTGTATCTACACATCCTGATTTTATGTTTTTTGAGGCGGGGGGTTGCTAACTCAACGGTAGAGTACTCGGCTTTTAAGTGCGACTAGCATCTTTTACACATTTCTATGAAGAAATTGATTCGTCCACGCTATCTGTAGAGTTGGGAAGATCGCGACTGATCCAAAAAGGAATGAATGGAAAAAACAGCATGTCGTATCAATGAAGAATTCCAGGAATTTATTTCTTATCGGCTTGGTCAAAACTTTTTCTTGAATTCTTGGCGCAGAACAAAATACATTCAAAGTTTGGTCAAGTGAATAAATGGATAGAGCACTATGGCTCCAATTATAGAGAAAAAAAGCAACGAGCTTGTGTTCTTAATTGGATCTTAATTTGAATGATTTCCCACTCTAATTAGATGTTAAAAATACATTAGTGCCTGATGTGGGAAAGGTTTTTTCCCTGAGTGGATTATTTTTTTTTTTTTTTTATGAGTCCTAACTATTAGCTATTCACCATTAGGGGGTGGAGATGAAAGTGTATAAGAAGCAGTATATTGATAAAAAGATTGGTTCCAAAATCAAAAGAGCGATTGGCTTGAAAAAATAAAGGATTTTTAGCCATCTTCTTAGCCTTTAATCAACATAAACCAATTAGATGGAAAAGGAGAGGATAGAGAGTCCGTTGATGAGTTTATCTCTTGCCGTGGTATTTAGTCTTTTATTAATATAAATACTATTGCTTTGCCTGTATCGCACTATGTATCATTTGATAATCTCAAAAACCCTACCTTTTCCCTTCAGTTCAAATTGAATTTCAAATGGAAAAATTCCAAAGATATTTAGAACTAGATCTATCTAGGCAGCATGACTTCCTATACCCACTTATCTTTCGGGAGTATAGTTATGTGCTTTCCCATGATTATGGTTTAAATAGATCTATTTTGTTGCAAAATGTCAGTTATGAAAATAAATCTAGTTTACTAATTGTAAAACGTTTAATTACTCGAATGGATCAACAAAATCATTTGATTTTTTCCACTAATTATTCTAACCAAAATCTATTTTTTAAATGCAACAAGAATTTATATTATCAAATGATATCAGAGGGTTTCTCAGTCATTGTGGAAATTCCATTTTCCCTAGGATTCGCATCTTCTTTAGAAAGATCAGAAATAGTCAAATCTCATAATTTACGATCAATTCATTCAATATTTCCTTTTTTAGAGGACAAATTTTCACATTTAAATTATGTATTAGATGTACTAATACCCTATCCGATCCATTTGGAAATCCTGGTTCAAATCCTTCGATGCTGGGTGAAAGATGTTTCTTCTTTGCATTTATTACGATTTGTTCTCCATGAGTATTGGACTTGGAATAGTCTTCTTACTCCAAAGAAATCCATTTACATTTTTTCACAAAGTAATCCAAGATTTTTCTTGTTCCTATATAATTCTTATGTGTCGGAATACGAATCTATCTTTCTTTTTCTACGTAAACAATATTCTCATTTACGGTCAACATCCTCTCGGGTCCTTCTTGAGCGAATCCATTTCTATGGAAAAATAGAACATCTTGCAGAAGTCTTTCCTAATTATTTTCAGGTTATCCTTTGGTTGTTGAAGGATCCTTGCACACATTATGTTAGATATCAAGGAAAATTCATTCTGGCTTCAAAAGATATGCCATTTCTGATGAATAAATGGAAATTTTACCTTGTTAATTTATGTCAATGTCATTTTTTTGGGGGGTATCAACCGGAAAGGATCTATATAAACCAATTATCCAAACATTCTCTCGACTTTTTAGGCTATCTTTCAAGTGTGCGACTAAATTCTTCAGTGGTACGGAGTCAAATGGTGGACAATGCATTTCTAATAGATAACGCTATGAAGAAACTCGATACAAGAGTTCCACTTATTT